TGTTATATCATATTCCACTAAATAGATATCTGTGTTATGATACGAGTCTAAGTTTTGAAAAAAAAATGGATGAGATTTTGTCCTACCAGATCTAAACAATCTTATTTTTTTGAACATGAAGAGATAAAGAAGCCATTGCAATTGCCGGAAATACTAGGCCCACCAAAGGCACAAAAACAGAGGGAAAGTTGAAAGTTGTCATAGAATGGGTACCCCGATTGACTATTTGTACCTGTTATTATTATTTAGAAAGATATCTTATAATAATTATAATTCATTATTGGAATTATGAAATTCTTATTAATATTCTTAATTAAGAATTCCAATTTTCTAAATACTTATTAATAAGTTTATTAATAAATGGAATTCGAATTAGTTTAGATCTAAGTATATATCTAAGAGAGTATATACTGGACTTATTCATCTTTCTACATGACAAATATGTATGATAATCACCTTTCTTATTATTCTTTATTTTTTCCTCGTCTTTTGCTCTTGTCTCCCAATTTTCATTTAATAAAGAAAAAGTTTCCTACAAATTATCGAAGGATTCGATAGAATCCGATCCAACAGGGATTCTTAGTCAAAATGAGATTCTCGAGAGATAGAGAAAGATAGATATAGAGTTTTCTATCTTTCTTTATTTGAATTATATATACATAAGGCGGGAGGAGGAAATTCGTTTTATTTTCCAAATTTTACGAAAAGAAGAATGGATTCTTTTGTCTTGTTGATAGAGGCTTCTTAATTAGTAAGCCGTAATATAAAAAAAAAGAGTTATCCGGAACTTTTGATTCTTTCTACAATCTACAATTAGATCTTATGTCAACAAAGAAAATTCCATTTGTCTGATTTTTACGTGGAGTCCAATAAACTAACTACTTGTTTGCTACAAATAAAATAATTGAACTTAATGTTCTACTCGGGTGGATTTTGATTCAAAGGAAAGAAACCGTGGACCTGAAATAACTCATTCAGAACACTTTTTAAAGTATTACGTGGTACGACTAGATCGAATAACCCCTTCTCGAATAAATATTCCGTCTCTTGTGAACCTTCAGGTACTTCTTTATTCAATAATTGTTCAATTACCCTTTTACCCGCAAATGCAATATAGGCATCGGGTTCGGCAACAACGATATCCCCCAACATACCAAAACTGGCTGTCACCCCACCGGTAGTAGGAGATGTAAGGATTGATACATAGAATAACTTTTGATTTGTTTGAAAATCATATAAAACAGAAGATATTTTAGCCATTTGCATCAAGCTCAAACTTCCTTCTTGCATGCGTGCCCCCCCGGAAGCACACACTATAATAAGAGGTAGAGATTGATTAGTGGCATACTCAATCAAACGGGTTATTTTCTCCCCGACTACGGATCCCATACTACCCCCCATAAACCCAAACTCCATAACCCCCATTGCTACAGGAATACCATTTAATTGGCCTATACCGGTTTGAATAGCCTCAGTTAATCCTGTCTCTTTTTGATAAGAATTGATACGATCTATATAAGGATCGTCCTCCGAATGAAATTCAATGGGATCCAGAGAGGCCATCTTTTCATTCATAGGATCCCAAGTATCCGGATCGATCAAAAGTTTGAGTCTCTCTGAACTATTCATTTTCAAATGAGATCCACACCCTTCACAAATATACAATCTTTCTTTCAAAAATCTCTTATAATTTAATGTATAACACTCCTCGCATAGAACCCACAAATGTTTGTATTTGTGAGTGTAATTCTCCCTAGGATTAGGAAGACTTTCTGTTTGAGTGGAATCCTCCCCAAGACCACTTTCTGTTTGAGTGGAATCCTTCTCAGTATCACTTTCTATGTGAGTGTAATTCTCCCTAGGATTAGGACCACTTTCTATGTCAGTGGAATCCTCCTCAGTATCACTTTCTATGTGAGGGTAATACCCACTAGGATTAGGACCACTTTCTATGTCAGTGGAATCCTCCTCAGTATCACTTTCTATGTGAGGGTAATACCCACTAGGATTAGGAACACTTTCTCTGTAAGTGGAATCCTCCTCAGCATCACTTTCTCTGTAAGTGGAATCCTCCTCAGTATCACTTTCTATGTAAGTGGAATCCTCCTCAGTATCACTTTCTATGTCAGTGAAATCCTCCTCAGTATCACTTTCTATGTAAGTGAAATCCTCCTCAGTATCACTTTCTATGTAAGTGGAATCCTCCTCAGTATCACTTTCTATTAAAGCGAAATCACTATCATTCGTGCTGGTTCTTATACCGAAAATCTCAATTTGACTACTATTTTCACTCTCATCACAAACGGAACGACAAAAGTAACTCTCATCGAAACTATGAATCCTATATCCTCTATTCTTATTATTCAAAGAAGGACAATCGTCGTTACTCTTGCAAATCTGATTTTCAATAACACAATCTGTTTTAGAACTGTCTTCACTAATATCTCTAAGAGTTCCATCCTCATTTAGATCCCTTTCACAGGTATTGTGAAGATGAATA